TGAATTAATATTTAGGGATAAATATTACCTCTCTTTTTCCCCTCTTTCAAAGAAATTGAAATGATTGAAGTTTTTCTATTTGGAATCGTCTTAGGTCTAATTCCTATTACTTTGGCTGGATTATTCGTAACTGCATATTTACAATACAGACGCGGTGATCAGTTGGACCTTTGATTGAGTAACATCTTTTTTTTGATTGACCTCCTCCTTAATACGCAGGAGGTCAAATTCAGGTTGCAGTTTAAGTTAGTGCAGTTATTTTATTGTTATTGTGATTCGACATTATAAGAACATAATCACGCTCTGTAGGATTTGAACCTACGACATCGGGTTTTGGAGACCCACGTTCTACCGAACTGAACTAAGAGCGCCTTCTTATGACAGGAAATACGACTGTCAAGAAAAGGTTTTTTTTATCCCCAATGCATCTTGCATGTATTGCATATACTATCAAATATACTATCAAATATAGTATGATATACTATAGTATGATAAAAGAGTATGATAAAAGATTATGTCCAATTTTCATTGATCTCAATTGACCCCTCGTTACTGTCCATAAGACCATAAGAGAAGTAATAGGTAGGGATGACAGGATTTGAACCCGTGACATTTTGTACCCAAAACAAATGCGCTACCAAGCTGCGCTACATCCCTTTCAATTGTTGTACAGTGTCATTGTAGAGAATCCATGTCTTGTTTTCCACCTCGTTATTTCCTCTATCTATAGAGAATTTCTCTTGCCATTTCTTCTTTTTTTGGTTTCATATAAATTATGAATATAATAAAAGAATTATATACATAGAATTCTATACATATGATGAAACCAAACGTATAAAAGAATGAATATTGATCGGTAATATTCAAGAAGAAAGTGTCATCTTTTTCTGTTTTATGGATGGGTGGATTTCACCTACCAGATCACTGTACATAAACATTTGAAGTTAAGGATTCCCGTACAAATACAAGTGATCTTTAACTACATATGCGTCTGATCCTATATGTATTCCAATAAAGAAGGAGGATTTTCAATGCGAGATATAAAAACATATCTCTCCGCGGCACCAGTGCTAACCACTCTATGGTTTGGTTCTTTAGCGGGTCTATTGATAGAGATAAATCGTTTATTCCCGGATGCGTTGGTATTCCCCTTTTTTTTCATTTTAGTTACTGACATGGGAATGGGTGAATGAAGAAGATTAGAGATAGAATAAACTCTCTGTGACCAATCCCCCTATTTTTTTCAATAGAAATCAATAGAAGTGTGGGTCGAGGGTAGACTCTTCGAAATCCTACAGGATAGTAAATTAAATGCTGGGATTAGGAATAATTAATAGTTAGAAATTATTGTATTACTTATTTTTTATTTTATTACTTTATTGATGAATGCAACGAAATCTTTCATAAGTAGATTTCGGGTTAGCAACTTATCTTCGATTTATTTCTCGTTCCTTTCTTCTTCTTTGGTTCGGATCGAAAATAGAAGAATTGAGTAAGTTCAAAGGAGGTTCATGGCCAAGGGTAAAGATGTCAGAGGGATAGTTATTTTGCAATGTACCAATTGTGTCCGAAATGATTTCAAGAAAGAATCGCGGGGCACTTCCAGATATATTACTCAAAAGAATCGACATAATACACCGAGTCGATTGGAATTGAGAAAATTCTGTCCTTATTGTTATAAGCATATGATTCATGGGGAGATAAAGAACTAGATCGAACGGAACGGAACGCGTGTACTACCCTTCCATTCCAACGAACAGGAACAAATGAAATTCTATTCTATAAATAAACAAATCAAGTCCTATTTTGGTCGAATGCGAAATGCATGAATAAATAGGCGTTTAGAGATAAGGAATAAACCATATGGATAAATCCAACAAGCGATTCTTTCGTAAATCCAATCGATTCTTTCATAAAGCCAAGCAAGGTTTTGGTAAATCCAAGCGAGGTTTTCGTAGGCGTTTTACCCCAATTAGACCGGGGGATCAAATTGATTATAGAAACATGGGTTTAATTGCTCAATTTATTAGTTACCATGGAAAAATATTATCTAGACGAATGACTAAATTGACCTTGAAACAACAACGATTAATGGCTGTTTCTGTAAAACAAGCCCGTGTTTTATCTTTATTACCCTTTCTTTCTAATGAAAAACTAATTAAGAAACTCAAGTCGATAATCAGAAATAAATATGCTCGTAAAACCAGAAAGAAATATACTCCTGGGGGAGAAAAGAAAAATACTCCTAGAACCGGAAATAAATAGGCCTACTCCTCAATTGAATCAAAACCACTTGAATTGTAATTCAAAATCAGATTGATTGATATTTTATTCGAAAAATCGAAGAGATTTAATTGTTGCGGCGTAATAGAATAAAAAAATAAAAAGAGTGGGAGAATAATTTTTTTTTTTTTTTTGAAATGTGTTCTACTACTTAATTTCATTTCTTTTATTTTATCATATTCATTTCCACTCTACCTTCCCGGAGTCATTCTCCGGGAACTCCGTTTAAATCATTCCGGTGAATTCCTTCCAATCTCCTTATTTGACGATCTCGTTGGAGATCGTGTAAAGACAATTCGTCTTTGATATAGCCATTTGTGCAAGTATTTTACGATTAAGAAGCACCTGCCTCTTGTACAGATCGTATATTAATCGCCTATAACTATAGGATGCGCCGTTTGCACGAGTTACTGCATTTATCCGAGTGATCCACAAACGACGAAAATCTCTCTTTCTCCTGCCTCTATCCCGATGAGCGGAATTCAAAGCTCTCATTTTCTGTTGAGTAGTTAATACAAATGAACGAGTTTTTTTTTTACGCCTCCGGGCTATATATCCTCGTATAACTCTGATCATTGAATAAAATAAAATGAAACTTTGATGAATAACTAATCGATTTCGTTTCTTTCAGCCATTCTTCCCCCCTCCCCCCCTTTTCCTGTCTTATTAAAAACAAAACGGATTCTTCCGATGTATAAAATAAAAATTCCAATGGCTTTTGCTACTATGACCTTCCCAACCACGATTTTTATTTCTTCCAGGCATTTATTTTACCTCAAAATAAGAAATTGTACCGATATTTGGTACAAAATAGGTAGAAAATAAATAATAAATAGGTATTAAATGGAAATGAATAAATAAATAGTGGCTTCCATCGTTTCTATGGTTACTTCTTAAACGGTGAGGTCCTCTCTATACACCGGAGCCTCTTCCCTCATTTAATCAATGTTATTTGTAACTTGTACAGTTCACATTCTTTGGCTCTACCCATGAAATATCCAGTAATAGGTCTTTTCACAATGAGATCTATTCATACAGTGACGGCATTTAATTAAGAGGATTGGCTGAGTAGCTGACCCTCTTAGTCCGTTCTTGCAAGAGTATGAGCATAATCTTTCTGCTTTTGAAATACCATTTCCCCCGCTTAATGGATAACCATTCGCTACCAATGGAGAATTGCTTTTCATCTCAAATCGAGGTGATTGGATTTGCACCAATGGAAACCATAAATTCTCTACACAATAGAGGTATATGATAGATCCTTATTTTTCGATAGTGACTGAAGTTCTTACATTCTATCCAATTCATTGGTACTAGTTATTGTATTGATACTGGAAAAATCACCTCATTTGTTCTAGCTCGTGATCTGAACGAGTCGCACATACACCCTAGTACATGTTCCTCGACGCTGAGGACATCCTCGAAGCGCTGGGGATTTCGTGACATTTCTGATTGGCTGTCTTGTGTTTCTAATAAGTTGTTTAATAGTTGGCATGTTGAATCCTATACAGAATGGGCCGGTTTAGATCGATCCTAACCGGATCATTATGAATAAGAATAAGTTCCATTTCGGATTTTACCGAGATGAGGAGATCAAATCACGATTCCTTGGATTTATGAATCTGAATATGGATCTAATTATGATTCCAACGATCATACCTATTATGGGTTTCTAATGAGATAACCTATGATAATAAGAGTAATGAAAGGAACCCGCATGCTGTTCTTCATGGCGTTCACCCCCTTTTCTTTCTATCCTTTTCTTTCTATACAGAATGGAACTATACAGAATGGAAAAACAGTAGGTAAAACAATTGTTTCGATTTAATTATATTTATTTTATAAATATGTAAAATTAATTAATCCGAAATCCCAATAAGTCGTCTCCTTTTGGATTCCTACAACGTTGCCCTTATATGATTCTCATAGGTTTTTAATGAGATAACCTATGACAATAAGGGCAACGAAGGAAACCCAGATGCTGTTATTCATGGTGTTTACCCCCTTTTATACATATACAAAAAAAAAATGGAAAAACAAAACAATAAGTAAAACAATTGTTTCAATTTATTTATATCTAATTAATTTAATTATATTTATTTTATAAATATGTAAAATTAATTAATCCGAAATCCCAACAAGTCGTCCATTTGGATTCCTACAAGATCAACAAGGCCATGTTTTTGTGCTTCTTCTGCTGACAAAAAAACATCCCTTTCTATGTCCATGGCTATAGCCCATATAGGAGTGCCCGTTCTTTGTGCATAAACTTTCATGACGTCGTCATATATTTGCATTAATTCGTTTATTTCCACGATAATTTCGCCTGAGTCGTCGTCGTCAAAAAAAGAACTGGCAGGTTGGTGGATCATAATCCTGAACATAATAAACGCTTCTTCTATCTCGATTTTCGCATCATCATCATGGGGCTGAGGGGGGGATAAAGAATAACAAAAAGAAAAAGATCGAATTGAACAACTGTACGAGCATCTTTTGTGCAGTGCATACAGCTTTACTATGGCATTTCTTTTTCCATTCCATCGAAGAAAGAGACAAATAAAATCCATCAGACCCAGACCGTTGAATGACATTTACCATCCTTCCTTTTCTTTTGTTCTTTTGTATTGTAATTGTAGGAGTTCAAAAAATACTATGATAGTTCTGTTGCTTTCTATATTTATCTCGTATGAGACTAAACAATCCCAAAGTTTCTTTCTGGCCCAGGAAAAAATGATCTTTTTTTTTTCATTTTCATACCCTTTCATAACATAAATATCAGGAAAAGACTTCTGATGTTGAAGCAAAAAGATTTGTAACGCTGAAATGGACCCCCCGATGCATAAGATCAAATAAGAAAGACTTTTTGTTTGTTACATACTACTATCTCAACCCATATCGTATTGAAAAAGTTTACTCATATCTAAATTGAAGTGCCATGCTATTATTACTTAATATTTTTATTTCTTTTATTTATTCAAATTCCATATGGTGAAGACATAATCTTCTCCTTCTCTAAAATAACAAACTCATTGACGCCAAGCGTAAGGGAGTGCTATACGTTTGGTAATCTCTCCTCCGACCAGGAGAAACGATCCCATTGAAGCAGCTAATCCCAGGCATATTGTATACACTTCCGGTTGCACCCATTGCATCGTATCAAAAAGGCCGAATCCCGGAATTATGTATCCGCCGGGAGAGTTTATAAACAAAAAAATATCCCTGGTCTCATCCTCTATGCCGAGATATATCATGATACCAGCAAGTTGATTCGAGATCTCGTCATCAACATCTTGTCCTAAAAAAAGGAATCTTTCTCGATAAAGTCGGTTGATTAGGACAAAATTGTCTCCTTTAGGAACCGTACACGCATCTTTGAATACATACGGTTCAAAAAATAAAAATTGCGAAACAAAAAAAGAATCAATGTGTCGATTCTAGCCCTTATTTTTTCGTAGCAGATTTTTTCCTAACTTAACTCTTAACTAATAACTAAGGGGCTTTTTTCTTCTATTTTTCAAGAAACATGAGTTTTCACTCTAGAATTCATTGAACTTATCGAACTAACCTCTCATTGATGTATTGTTTCATCGAGATCCAAATCACAATGTAATTTTCTTGTTCCTGAAATGAACAGGCCTCTTCCACTTTTTTAGGTTTATGCTCTACTCCGGGTAAAGATCCGCCCAAATTCTATTTGCACATATAGGACAAAGAATCTTAGTACCATTTCTTTTTTTCAATTCGTTTCATGCCTTCAGCACAATATTTGATGTATTCATCATATTACTCCGCTGTTTGGCAGTATGAGATCGCTCTTATGGTATAAGAGAATCATTTACGATACGAGTGGTAATCATACATGGATGACCTATTTGGTATTTTCGGAACGGAGTCTGGCTACTTGATTTTATTTTATTGGTCCGGGTCAACCATAAATTCTTCTAATGGATACCCCTAATAAATATAAATTGACCTAATTGTACTTCGCGCTACTCATTTTTGAGGATTCAAAAAATCTTTCTGGGGCGAACGGGGGATATCTCGGTCGGGGGAGAGAATGGGAAAATACCATACGACCCAATATGTCTGACAAGTCGCACTATATGTCAATCCAAGTTGCGTCTTCATCGCCCGGGATACGAAAGGGCACTCTCGGAACGCCAATGGGCATAAAATGAACGAAAAATGATTACCCACCCTCCGGGGAGCTTTGATGTGGAAACGTAAAAACGTGTTTATTGTCTTCATAATATTGGTGACTTTTATCGGATTTTATCCATAGATTGGAAGGTTCATAGGGGAAGAGGGAATGAATAAAGAAAAATTCTGACGAATGGATCGTTTGAATGATGAACAAGTATCTATGCATTCGCTCACAAAAAACGAGACCAACCCCCATTGCGTATTGGTACTTATTGGGTATAGAATAGATCTACTTTTCTTTCTTTGTTCCTACGAACAGAATTGTTCAATTATTATCAACAGAACAGAATAAATATTCACCCTTGGTTCGGGATAATCCACTAAAAAGTGAGGTCCATAGCATAGTCTTTTGCAATGCAATAAAGCTACATAGTGTCTATTTTTTCTTTGAAAAAAGGGGTATTTCCATGGGTTTGCCTTGGTATCGTGTTCATACCGTCGTATTGAATGATCCCGGTCGGTTGCTTTCTGTCCATATAATGCATACAGCTCTAGTTTCTGGTTGGGCCGGTTCGATGGCCCTATACGAATTAGCTGTTTTTGATCCCTCTGACCCCGTTCTTGATCCAATGTGGAGACAAGGTATGTTCGTTATCCCCTTCATGACTCGTTTAGGAATAAACAATTCATGGGGCGGTTGGAGTATTACAGGAGGAACGATAACGAATCCGGGTATTTGGAGTTACGAAGGTGTGGCCGGGGCACATATTGTGTTTTCTGGCTTGTGCTTCTTAGCAGCTATCTGGCATTGGGTGTATTGGGACCTAGAAATATTTTGTGATGAACGTACGGGAAAACCCTCTTTGGATTTGCCCAAGATCTTTGGAATTCATTTATTTCTCTCAGGGGTGGCTTGTTTTGGTTTTGGCGCATTTCATGTAACAGGCTTGTATGGTCCTGGAATATGGGTGTCCGATCCTTATGGCCTAACCGGAAAAGTACAATCCGTAAATCCAGCGTGGGGCGCGGAAGGTTTTGATCCTTTTGTTCCGGGAGGAATAGCCTCTCATCATATTGCAGCGGGGACATTGGGCATATTAGCGGGTCTATTCCATCTTAGTGTCCGCCCTCCCCAACGTCTATACAAAGGATTACGCATGGGGAATATTGAAACTGTACTTTCCAGCAGTATCGCTGCTGTCTTTTTTGCAGCTTTCGTTGTTGCTGGAACTATGTGGTATGGTTCAGCAACTACCCCCGTCGAATTATTTGGTCCCACTCGTTATCAGTGGGATCAGGGATACTTCCAGCAAGAAATATATCGAAGGGTTGGCGCCGGGCTAGCCGAAAATCTGAGTTTGTCGGAAGCTTGGTCGAAAATTCCCGAAAAATTAGCTTTTTATGATTACATTGGTAATAATCCGGCGAAAGGGGGATTATTCAGAGCGGGCTCAATGGACAACGGGGATGGAATAGCTGTTGGATGGTTAGGACACCCCATCTTTAGAGATAAAGAAGGACATGAGCTTTTTGTACGTCGTATGCCTACTTTTTTTGAAACATTTCCAGTAGTTTTGGTAGACGGAGACGGAATTGTAAGAGCCGATGTGCCTTTTAGAAGGGCAGAATCGAAGTATAGTGTTGAACAGGTAGGTGTAACTGTTGAGTTCTATGGTGGCGAACTCAATGGAGTCAGTTATAGCGATGCTGCTACTGTGAAAAAATATGCTAGACGTGCCCAATTGGGTGAAATTTTTGAATTAGACCGTGCTACTTTGAAATCCGATGGTGTTTTTCGTAGCAGTCCAAGGGGTTGGTTCACTTTTGGACATGCTACGTTTGCTTTGCTCTTCTTTTTCGGGCACATTTGGCATGGCGCTAGAACTTTGTTCAGAGATGTTTTTGCTGGTATTGATCCAGATTTGGATGCTCAGGTGGAATTTGGGGCATTCCAAAAAATTGGAGATCCAACTACAAGGAGACAAGTAATCTGATACAACATTGCTCTGCTATCTTTCTTTCGCCTCTATTGGATTTTTTTTTTATTTATTTGATATACGGGATTGGAGAAATCTTTATTTTCATCATTGCCTTTTTTTTGACTCTTGCCTTTTCTTTATCCGGGAAATGATCCCAAATGAAATGAACAGGTGCGGAAGCTATAATTGTAAACCGCGATCAAATCTATGGAAGCTTTGGTTTATACATTCCTGTTAGTCTCGACTTTAGGAATCATTTTTTTCGCTATTTTTTTTCGAGAACCGCCTAAGGTTCCGACTAAAAAGATGAAATGATTTTTCATTATCTCAATTGAAGTAATGAGCCCCCCAATATGGGAGGTTCATTATTTTAACTAGTCCCCGTGTTCCTCGAATGGATCTCTTAGTTGTTGAGAGGGTTGACCAAAAGCGGTATATAAGGCGTACCCAGTAAAGCTTACAAGTGAACCAGATATGAAGATGGCGACTAGGGTTGCTGTTTCCATTATTAGATAATTTCAAGACCGCGACGGATCTACGCTATGATAAGATCATTTATTTAAAATGAAAAAGTATACAAAGTCAACAGATCTCAATCAATGCAATAGGATTTATGGCTACACAAACCGTTGAGGGTAGTTCTAGATCTGGTCCAAGACGAACTATTACAGGGGATTTATTGAAACCATTGAATTCGGAATATGGTAAAGTGGCTCCTGGATGGGGAACGACCCCCTTCATGGGGGTCGCAATGGCTCTATTTGCCATATTCCTATCTATTATTTTGGAGATTTATAATTCTTCAGTTTTACTGGATGGAATTTCCATGAGTTAGCTAGGTCCATAAGAACAATGAAGTCCTAGCTTTTCAATCAAAAATGATTAGGACTAGGATTTCTAGATCATTCTGGTAGTTCGACCGTGGAATTCCGTCGTTTCGGTATTTCCGGAATATGAGTGTGTGACTTGTTATAATTGATCCTATTGATAGTACAGAGAATAGGTCTGTCATCTCGATAGAGATGGTTCTACGTCGGATATTCATTCTAGTATCTGGAGCACGGAATATACGGAATAGATCAAGAAAGAAATATTTGAACTATGATTCATACCTATTATTCAGACCCCGCGACCGGACTCCAAAAAATTTTCAAACAAAGAGGTATTTCATAAATCGAACGATTTTTCTTTTCTTCCCTTTCCTTCAGAATTCTTCTTATTTTGACCGAAGGACAAATGTTTCTATGAATTTTAGTCATTCCTTCCATCCATTCATTAAATAAGTGATGATCAAACGGTTCTTACTCAGAGAACCTTTGGGTTTAGCTTGGAGGCTTTATTGAATCATCGTGGTTATAGTATGAATCTGAGGTTTCAATTGATTCATAGGGTCTCAACAAGATAATTCCTATTATATTAATAGTAAACAAAACATATAGTAAATCCGCATTACGCACAAACAACAAATCAAAAAGAAAATAATAGGGGAAGAGAAGATTCAAGAGGCCTGTAATGATCAACATAAACACAAATGAGCCGACTTGATATTTTGTTTGGCATTATCATCACAAAGAAGAGATTCCGGATTTTGGTTC